TCATAAACGATTTCTTTTTGTAAAGAGAAGCCATCTCAAACTCTTAATCAACCGAGTAATATTAATATGCATGAATACATCAAATTTTTGGCGGAAGGCATAAAAGTTGAAAAAGGGGGGAAGTCATAACAAAAAGAAGTGGTAATGGAATCATTTGTCCTATATGTACAAATCAAAATCGGGCGTATCTTTACCCGGAGTAGAGCATAAACCTAAAAAGATTAACAGGGCCCATTCAGGAACAAGAAAACGACATTGTGATTTGGATTAGATCTCGATGAAACAATATATCAATAAGAAGTTAATTCGATAAGTTTAGTGACTTCTTTTTTTTCTTTTCTATTATTTTTATATTACAAGAATATTATATACAAGAATATTATACGAAAAGGAGCAAAAACCTGTCTTTTTTGAAAAATCGAAGAAAAGTCCTTTCGTTAGAAGTCAGAAAGAGCCTTCTACGAATATAAAAAAAGAAAGAGGATTGGAATCTGCACATTGATTCTTTTTTTTGCAATTTTTTGTTGAACCGTATGCACCAAAAGGCGCCTGTACGGTTCGTAAGGGATATAATTTTACCCTAATCAACCGACTTTATCGAGAAAGATTACTTTTTTTAGGACAAGAGGTTGATAGCGAGATCTCGAACCAACTTATTGGTCTTATGGTATATCTCAGTATAGAGAATGATACCAAAGATCTCTATTTGTTTATAAACTCTCCCGGCGGATGGGTTATCCCTGGAGTGGCTATTTATGATACAATGCAATTTGTGCTACCAGATGTACAGACAATATGCATGGGATTAGCCGCTTCAATGGGATCTTTTATCTTGGCCGGAGGAGAAATTACCAAACGTCTAGCATTCCCTCACGCTCGGCGCCAATGAGGTTTTTATTTGAGAGAAAAAAATAAGACTATGCCTTCGCCATATGAATATTAAGTAATAATAGCATGGCACTTTGAATTCGATATCAAAATAAAACAATTTTTATTGTTTTTTCAAAACATTTGATTATGTATCGAGAGAGTAGTATGAGATAAAAGGTATTTCCTGTTTTTTATATTGGAGATTCCAGTTCAGCGTCACAAACTTTTTTATTTTCACACCGGGGGCTTAGTTGTATTCTGAAAGAGTTCGAAAATAAAAAAAAAAGATTATTTTTTTCTTTAATTTTACAAAAAGCAACTTTGGGATTGCTGAAACACAGACAAACCAAATAATATTAATAATAAATATATATAAAGCAACGGAACCATCATAGTATTTTTGAACTCCTACGAAAGGAAGGGTGGTAATTTGATCATTTATCGATCTGGGTCTGATAGATCCTATTTTTTTCTTTGATGGAAGGTAAAGGTCAATTTTATTATAGAGCCGTATGCAATGCATAAAAGATGCCCGTACGGTTGTGGTTGTTCAATTCTATCTTTTTTTTTCTTTTTATTCTTTATCTTTCTTTTCTATTCATCATGCAAAATAGAGGAACTCCTCTTTTGTTATACCATCAGGGTAATGATTCATCAACCTGCTAGTTCTTTTTATGAGGCACAAACGGGAGAATTTATCCTGGAAGCGGAAGAGCTGCTAAAACTGCGTGAAACCCTCACAAGGGTTTATGTACAAAGAACGGACAAACCCTTATGGGTTGTCTCGGAAGACATGGAAAGAGATGTTTTTATGTCAGCAACAGAAGCCCAAGCTTATGGAATTGTTGATGTTGTAGCAGTGGTTGAGTGAAAAGCCCGGATTTTTTTCGCGCAAATTCTCGATTTCCTATTTTATATTTTTGCTGAATTTACTAGAAAATTAAATAGAAGTAATTAAAAATCATCAGGTTAGGATCGATCTAAACCAGCCCATTATTTATATGATATGATTCAACATGCCAACTATTAAACAACTTATTAGAAATACAAGACAGCCAATCAGAAATGTCACAAAATCCCCCGCGCTTCGGGGATGCCCTCAGCGTCGAGGAACATGTACTAGGGTGTATGTGCGACTCGTTCAGATCATGAGCTGGGATAAAAGAAAGAAAACCTTTTCTAGTATCAATGATCAGTACCGGGGAATAGGATAGAATAGAAAAAGAAGTCCGTTCAATTCAGTATAAAAAAAAAAGAATCTATCCATTCTATTGTGTATGAAATTTATGGTTTCCATTGGTGCAAATCCAATCACCTCAATTTAAGATGAGAAGCAATTCTCCATTGGTAGCAAATGGTTATCCATTAAGCGGAGAAAATCCTACTTAAAAATAAAAACATAAAACTTAGGCCCCTCTTGCAAGAACGGACTAACAGGGTTAGCTACCCAGCCAACTTTCATAATTAAATACCGTTACTGTGTAAGTAGATCTAATCGTGAAAGACCTATTACTGGATAATTCATGGGTAGAGCCAAAGAATGTGAACTATACAAGTTACCAATAACATTGATTAAATGAAGTAAAGGCTCCGGTGTATAGAGAAAACCTCACCGTTTAAGAAGTAACCATATAAACGAAGGAAGCCACTATTTCTTTATCCATTTATATTTTTTATTTATTCTATTTTGATACCTAGTAAAATGAAATTTCTTATTTCGAAGTTAAATGTCTAGAAAAAAGAAAAATAGCGGTCGGGAAGGTTATAGTAGCCAAAGTCATTGGAATTTTTAGTTTATACATTGGAAAAAAGCTTTGTTATTAATAGACTAGGAAAGGGAAAAAGAATAACTGAAAGAAAGGAAATCTATTAGTTATTCGTCAAAGTTTCATTTATTCAATGACCAGAATTAGACGGGGAAATATAGCTCGGAGACGTAGAACAAAAATTCGTTTATTTGCATCAAGCTTTCGAGGGGCTCATTCAAGACTTACTCGAACAATTACTCAACAGAAAATAAGAGCTTTGGTTTCGTCGCATCGGGATAGGGATAAGCAAAAGAGAAATTTTCGCCGTTTGTGGATCACTCGAATAAACGCAGTAATTCGTGAAATAGGGGTATCCTATAGTTATAGTAGATTAATACACGACCTATATAAGAAACAGGTGCTTCTTAATCGTAAAATACTTGCACAAATAGCTATATCAAATAAAAATTGTCTTTATATGATTTCCAATGAGATCATAAAAGAAGTAGATTGGAAAGAATCCACCGGAATAATTTAAACGGAGTTCCCCGGAGAATGAACTCCGGGAGGGTAAAGTCAAAATAAATATGATAAAAAAATAGTAAAACTGAATGAACACACTCAAAAAAAATCTTTATTCTTGCCCGATTCTTTTTTTTCTTAGGACACGATAATTCAATCTATATTTTTCATATTTTTCGAACAAAACATCAATCTGCGTTTGAGTTCGGATTTTACTTTTTTTTAGTCAAGTGAAGAACGAGTAAGCCTATTTATTTCTGGCTCGAAGACCCGCAGTTCTGGTGGTCGACTCGGTTCTTTCAAACTGTTTCTCATTATTAAGAAAAGGTAACAAAGATAAAATACGAGCTTGTTTTATAGCAATAGTAATTAATCGTTGTTGTTTCAAGGTCAATCTATTCACCCGTCTAGATAATATTTTTCCTTGTTCGCTAATAAATCGACTAATTAAACTCATGTTTCTATAATCAATTCGATCCCCCGATTGAATCGGGGGCAAACGCCTACGAAAAGATCGCTTGGATTTAAGAAAAGGCCGCTTGGATTTATCCATGGTTTGTTTAGTTTATTCCTTATCCCGAAAATCCTATTTCGGTCGGATCTAAAATGAATTAGAATAAATAGGATTTGGTTTGTTTATATTTAATTATGTTATATATAGAATATTTAACTATGTTCTATATAGAATGTCATTTTTACCCTTCCTTGGAAGGGTTACATACATCTGCTCGATTCGATCTATTTCTTTATCTCCCCATGAATCATATGTTTGTAACAAAATGGACAGAATTTTCTCAATTCCAATCGATTAGGCGTGTTGTGACGATTCTTTTCAGTAATATATCTGGAAATACCCGTTGATACCTTATTAACACCGTTTCGAACACAACCGGTACATTCCAAAATAACCGTTATTCGGACATCTTTTCCCTTGGCCATGAACCCCCTTTGGATTTTTGATTTACTCAACTCTTCTATTTTCGATCCGAAACGAAGAAGAAGTAAGGAAGGATAAATAGAAGTTATTAACTTGAAATCCAATTATGAAAACTTTCGCTGCAATCAATATACTAAAAAAATTTCTAAACTTTATTTCAAATTCAAATCACAGTATTTCATTTACATTTAAGTACCTTGTATAAGAGTCTTGTCCTAGATCTAGGCCCCACCCTGTTTATTCTACCTCCATCCCTAGTTAATTTTTGAATTGAATAATTTATTTAATTCAAACTTGAACCCAAGTCTCGAAGCTGTTGAATACACCTTTTCTTTTTTCTCTTATTCTAAAAGGAAAAGGGGAAAAAAGAGAAAAAGGGGGCAAAGGATTAGTCACAAATATTTAATTGTATCTCGAATCTCCGTTATTTGGTACCGTATCAATAACTAGAATCAAAAAAAGGGGAATGTCAATGCATCTGGGAAAAAACGATTAATCTCTATCAATAGACCTGCTAAAGACCCGAACCATAGAGTACTTAATACCGGTGCCACGGAAAGATATGTTTTTAGATCTCGCATTGAAAAATCTCCTTCCTTCTTTTATTGTAATCTAAAATGGTAATACATAAATGATCAGATGCATATGCAGTTAAGAACCTTGTACACGGAATCCCTAATTCAAATTGAAATGTACAACTATCCAGTAAATAAAATTTTTTATTAAAACATAAAAAAACGTTCCTCTCTTCCCGAGCATTCCCGAAAACTACTCATTTATTTTTACGACAGGTTCCGTTCCGTATTTCATACGTATATAAGACTTTTATTTTACTATTATATGTTAAATGGGACCAAAAAGACGAAATGCCCATATAAATTGTATATATCAATGGAGGAAATAACGATGTGGAAAACAAAACA